CAAAACGTATGACCCCTTTTTGAGGGGACCATATCGTGGAACAATAAAAAAATTCTATTCACATACGATCATGAATGATTTAATCACTTCTACAGATACGGAGGATTCCATAGAAATCAATTGGATAAATAAGATTTATGGGCTACTTCCTAATAATTCTAATTATTCCAGAAAATTTGAACATCAAAAGAATCCGCCTGATAAGGAATCATTACTGAATTATATTGGTAATTCCTTAACCTCAATCAAAGAATTTCCTTTTGAGCCTGCACCCATTTTGCATTTTAAAAAATATTCTTTATTGAGAGAGCAAACAAGAATTGATTTAGAAAATCAAACAAAAGCTTTAAAATGGGTATTCGATGTAATTACAACTGATCCAAACGATCAAACAATAATTAGAAATAAATCTATTGGAATAGAAGAAATCCGTAAAAGGGTTCCCCGGTGGTCATACAAATTAACTGATGATTTGGAAGAACAGGAGGAAGAAAATGAGGAAGAATCTAAGGAAGATCATGAAATTCGTTCAAGAAAAGCCAAACGCGTAGTAATTTATACTGATAACAATCAGAATACCAACCCTATTACAACTACAAATAATACTAATAATAGTGATCAAGCAGAAGAGGTGGCTTTGATACGTTACTCGCAACAATCGGATTTTCGTCGGGATATAATCAAAGGATCCATGCGTGCTCAAAGACGTAAAACGGTTATTTGGGAAATGTTTCAAGCAAATGTTCATTCTCCGCTTTTTTTGGATCGAATAGACAAAACATTTTTTTTTTCTTCTTTTTATATCTCTGAAATGATGAATCTCATTTTTAGGAATTCGTTGGGGAGAGAACCAGAATTGAAAATTTCACATTTTGATTTTGAGGAGGAAGAGACAAGGGAAAAAGAAAAAAAAAACGAAGAAAAAAAAGAGGAAAATGAACGTATAGTAATATCAGAAACTTGGGATAGCATTATATTTGCTCAAGCAATAAGAGGTTTGATGTTAGTAACCCAATCTTTTCTTAGAAAATACATTGTATTGCCTTCATTGATAATTGCTAAAAATATTGGCCGTATGTTATTATTCCAATTCCCCGAATGGTATGAGGATTTGAAGGAGTGGAATAGAGAAATGCATGTTAAATGCACTTATAATGGTGTTCAATTATCAGAAACAGAATTTCCCAAAGATTGGTTAACAGACGGTATTCAGATAAAGATTCTATTTCCTTTCTGTTTGAAACCTTGGCGAAGATCTAAAATACGATCTCATCCTAGGGATCAAATAAAAAAAAAAGGAAAAAAAGACAATTTTTGTTTTTTAACAGTTTGGGGAATGGAAGCGGAATTCCCTTTTGGGAATCCCCGAAAACGACCTTCCTTTTTTGAACCCATTTATAAAGAACTCCAAAAAAAAGTTAGAAAAGTTAAAAAGGATTTATTTCTACTTCTAAAAGTTTCAAAAGAAAAAACAAGATGGATCATTAAAATACTTCTAGTTCTAAAACTAATAATGAAGGAAATTCAAAAAGTAAACCCAATATTCTTATTTGAATTGAGCAGGGTGAAAGTATATGAAACGGCTGAAAATGGAAAAGATTCCGAAATAAATAATAAGATTATTCACAAATCAACCATTCAAATCCAATCCATGAATTGGACAAATTATTCACTCATAGAAAAAAAGATGAAAGATCTTTCTGATAGAACAATCACAATCAGGAATCAAATAGAACGAATCACAAAAGACAAGAAAAAAATAATTCTAACTTGTGATGATAAAAGATCGAAATCGCAGAAACATATTTGGCAGATATTCCAAAGAATAAATATACGATTAATACGTAAATCACATTATTTTATTAAATCTCTGATTGAAAAAATATATATAGATATCTTGCTATGTATGATTACCATTCACAGGATCTATTTCCAACTTTTCTTTGAATCAACAAAAAAAATAATCAATAAATCCATTTACAACGATCAAACAAATCAGGAAGGAATTGATGAAAGAGATCAAAATACAATGAACTTTTTTTCCACTATAAAAAAGTCCTTTTCGAATACTAATATTAGTAATAGTACAAAAATGTATTATGACTTATCCTCCTTGTCCCAAGCATATGTATTTTACAAATTATCACAAACCCAATTACTTAACAAGTATCAATTGAAATCTCTACTTCAATATCAGGGGACTTACCCTTTTATTAAGGATAAAATCAAGAATTATTGTATGACACGAGGAATATTTGATTACAATTCAAGACATAAGAAAATTCATAAGTCTGGGCTGATTGAATGGAAAAACTGGTTAAAGGGGCATTATCAATACAATTTATCTCAAACCAAATGGTCGCGGTTAGTACCACAAAAATGGCGAAATAGAATCAATCAACGTTATAGGATTCAAAATAAGGACTCAATTAAAGCGGATTCATATAAAAAAGAAAAAAACCAATTAATTCATTACGTGAAACAAAATTACTATGCAGCGGATTCATTGACAAATCAAAAAGAAAAATGGAAAAAACACTACAGATATGATCTTTTATCACATAAATATATGAACTATGGGGATAAGGAGGATTCTTATATTTATGGGTCAAGATTACAAGTAAATGGGGTTCACAAAATTCCATATAATTTCAATAAACCAAAATCCGAATCATTTTATGTATTGGTAAGTACAGCTATTAGTGATTATCTAGAAGAAGGATATATTATTGATACGCATAAAAATCTAGATAGAAAATATTTTGATTGTCAAATTCTCCACTTTTGTCTTAGAAAAAATATCGATATTGAGACCTGGACCAATACACATATCGGTACCAAAATTGATAAAAATACTAAGACTGAAAAAAAAATCAACAACAAATTGAAAAAAAAAGATATTTTTTCTCTTATGATTCATCAAGAAATCAACCCATCCAATCAAAAAAGTATTTTTTTTAATTGGATGGGAATGAATCAAGAAAGAGTTTATCATACCATATCAAATCTAGAATCTTGGTTCTTCCCAGAATTTGTCTTACTTTTTGATGCATATAAGATTAAACCATGGATTATACCAATCAAATTACTTCTTTTTGACTTTTATTTTTATAAAAATAAAAGTCAAAATAAAAACATCAATATAAATGGAAAAAATAATCTTCAGATGATATCTCATAAAAAAAAATATCTTAAATTAGAAAATTCCAACCAACAAAAAAATGAGCAACAGGACCAAGTAAATCTTGTATCAGATCTACGAAAAGAAAAAAAAAAAAAAGATATTGAAGAGAATTATGCGAGATCAGACATTACCATTAAAAAAGGTAAGAAGAAAAAACAATCCAAGAAAAACAAGGAAGCAGAACTAGATTTCTTCCTGAAAAAATATTTCCTTTTTCAATTAAGATGGGATGACTCCTTGAACCAAAGAATGATCAATAATATCAAGGTATATTGTCTCTTACTTAGACTGATAAATCCAAAAGAAATTGCTATATCCTCAATTCAAAGAGGAGAGATACATCTGGATGTAATGCTAATTCAGAAAGATCTAGCTCTTACAGAATTGATAAAAAAGGGAATATTAATTATCGAACCAATTCGTCTATCTATAAAAAGGGATGGAAAATTGATTATATATCAAACTATAAGTATTTCATTGGTCGAGAACAATAAACACCAAACTAATAGAAAATGCATAAAAAAAAGATATATTGATAAGAGGAATTTGGATAAACCCATTGTACGATATGGGAATATGCTTGTGAATGGGGACACAAATTATTATGATTTCCTTGTTCCCGAAAATATTCTATCTCCTAGACGTCGCAGAGAATTGAGAATGTTAATTTGTTTCAATTCCCATAATTGGAATGTTACGGATAGAAATAGAAATCCATTATTTTGCAATGAAAATAACATAAGAAACTCTGGAAAATTTTTGGATGAGGACAAGCATCTTAATACGGATACAAATAAATTCATTAAATGCAAATTTGTTCTTTGGCCCAATTACCGATTAGAAGATTTAGCTTGTATGAATCGCTATTGGTTTGATACCAATAATGGCAGTCGTTTCAGTATGTCAAGGATACATATGTATCCACGATTTAGAATTATTTAATTTAATAGTATATTTCCTATATCATATATATATCTATATTCCGTGACATTTTCGGTATATGAAAGCCGAAAGGTGTATGCATATGCTATGTTATATTTTGGTAAATGATACAGATTGAATGGTGTATCCATTCAATTAGATATAGGAATAAATAAATTAGGGGAATCCTTTTAGATAGAAATAAATTCTTTTCTTTCGTTAATGCGGAAACATATTATCCCTTTCTATCCAAATCAAATTGAAAATTTGATTTGGATAAAATAAAGAAGTAGTATATGAATAAATCCAAATTTTTGTGTGTACTAGATGTGTGTACTAGATTAAAATAACCGGCATAATTCTTTTTTTTTTTTATTTTTCCTGATCGGAAAAATCCATGAAAAAGAAAAAAAAGGATAGAAAAATCTTTTATGGTCAAAAATTCATTCATTTCCATTATTCCACAAGAAGAAAAAGAAGAAAACAAGGGTTCTGTTGAATTTCAAGTATTCAGTTTCACCAATAAGATACGGAGACTTACTTCACATTTGGAATTGCACAAAAAAGATTTTTTATCACAAAGGGGTCTACGAAAAATTCTAGGAAAACGTCAACGGTTGCTGGCTTATTTGTCAAAGAAAAATAGAGTACGTTATAAGAAATTAATTGGTCAGTTGGATATTCGAGAGCCAAAAACTCGTTAATTTAATCGTTTGAATTTTTTTTAGTAGTTTTTAGTAGTATTCAATTTTTCGTTTTGATGAGTCTCGTTTTGAGGAATTCATGGAATAATGAATTAAGGAAGAAAAGATATGACAGTACCGGTTACAAGAAAAGATCTCATGATAGTCAATATGGGGCCTCACCACCCATCAATGCATGGTGTTCTCCGACTAATCGTTACTCTCGATGGTGAAGATGTTATTGACTGTGAGCCCATATTGGGCTATTTACACAGAGGAATGGAAAAGATAGCGGAAAATCGAACAATTATACAATATCTACCTTATGTAACACGATGGGATTATTTAGCTACTATGTTCACAGAGGCAATAACCGTAAATGCGCCAGAACAATTGGAAAATGTTCAAGTACCTCAAAGAGCTAGCTATATCAGAGTAATTATGCTGGAATTGAGCCGTATAGCTTCTCATTTGTTATGGCTTGGACCTTTTATGGCGGATATCGGTGCACAGACTCCCTTTTTCTATATTTTCAGAGAAAGGGAATTGATATATGATCTATTCGAAGCCGCCACAGGTATGCGAATGATGCATAATTATTTCCGTATTGGAGGAGTAGCTGCTGATCTACCTTATGGATGGATAGATAAATGTTTGGATTTCTGCGATTATTCTTTAACAGGAGTTGTTGAATATCAAAAACTTATTACGTGGAATCCCATTTTTTTGGAACGAGTTGAAGGAGTGGGCATTATTGGTGGAGAAGAAGCTCTAAATTGGGGTTTATCAGGACCGATGTTACGAGCTTCTGGAATCCAATGGGATCTTCGTAAAGTTGATCATTATGAGTGTTACAATGAATTCGATTGGGAAGTCCAATGGCAAAAAGAAGGAGATTCATTAGCTCGTTATTTAGTACGAATCGGTGAAATGAAGGAATCCATAAAAATTATTCAACAAGCTCTAGAAGGAATTCCTGGAGGACCTTATGAAAATTTAGAAGTACGACGCTTTGATAGAGCAAAGAATTCCGAATGGAATGATTTTGAATATAGATTTATTAGTAAAAAACCTTCACCCAATTTAGAATTGTCGAAACAAGAACTTTATGTGAGAGTGGAAGCCCCAAAAGGAGAATTGGGAATTTATTTGATAGGAGATAATAGTGTTTTCCCCTGGAGATGGAAAATTCGTCCACCTGGTTTTATCAATTTGCAAATTCTTCCTCAGCTAGTTAAAAGAATGAAATTGGCTGATATCATGACGATATTGGGTAGTATAGATATCATTATGGGAGAAGTTGATCGTTGAAATGATAATTGATACGACAGAAGTACAAACTATCAATTCTTTTTATACATCGGAATTTTTAAAAGAAGTGTATGGACTAATATGGATTGTACCCATTTTGACCCTTATATTGGGAATAACAATGGGGGTACTAGTAATTGTGTGGTTAGAAAGAGAAATATCTGCAGCGATACAACAACGTATTGGGCCTGAATATGCTGGCCCGTTGGGAATTCTTCAAGCTATAGCGGATGGGACTAAACTACTTTTAAAAGAGGACCTCCTCCCATCTCGAGGAGATATTCGTTTGTTTAGTGTGGGACCGTCTATAGCGGTTATATCAATTCTACTAAGTTATTTAGTAATTCCTTTTGGGTATCGTCTTGTTTTAGCCGATCTCAGTATAGGTGTTTTTTTATGGATCGCCATTTCTAGTATTGCTCCTATTGGGCTTCTTATGTCAGGATATGGATCGAATAATAAATATTCCTTTTTAGGTGGTCTACGAGCTGCTGCTCAATCTATTAGTTATGAAATACCATTAACTCTATGTGTGTTATCAATATCTCTACGTGTGATTCGTTGGAATATGAACTTTGAACCTCTCTTCTAGAAATAAAAGAAAAAAGAAAGAGGTTCAATGTATTGAATAGATGTTTTCATTTTTTTTATTCAGCATTCGGGTTGATGAGTTAAACCAGATAGTTATATGAGTGAAACTAAACAGCTTCCAAATTTGTAGTAAGAAGAAACAATCTCATTCCCTATGTACAAGAATAAAGTTGAAGTAAAAATAAACAGTGTAAACTGCTTACCCCAAGATTAAGATTTTTTGATTAGTCATCATATCTTGAAGCGGGCACAAACAAAAGATCAACTGTATGGAGTTTCTACTACTGTCTCATATGTATTACTATACCGGGGATCAATCAAAAGTCAGTGGACGGTTAGGAACACCAAGGTACACAAAGGATTAGTAATGGAGATAATGTAAGGTATCAAAAAAGAGGTATTTCTTCATAAAACGAATCATAATAAGGACTTGAAATTGGTAGAAATGATCAAGTAGTACTTCCCTACGATTCCGATCTAGAGTATGCTCCTATTCACTGGTTAAAGAAATGACTATCAAGAACGAATTAATTCTTTATTTTATTTTTGAGTATCCTCCTCTGAGACAGAAGAACAGGAAAAAAGAAATGGAATGTAGTAATTGAATGAATAATAAAAAAAGGGGATCCTTATTTATTCTTTTCTCTATCCATATTCATACATATTGAATTCTTATCACGATTCATGAACTAATGACTAATTCTTTTTATTTTGTATTGATTGATATAAGGAGTATTTTATTGAAATATTAAGTTATTACCGAACAAAGAGAAATTTTTATTGTAAAGGATGAGATCAATTCGGAAGCACTTTTTTTCTTATTCTAGCAGACAGAATTCCATTGGTCTAATTTGGGACTTTCCGATGTATCTTTATTCTATCCATCCAAAGATGGTGATAATACCGAACCCATCCTTACATTTTTTTTGTGGCCATCGAGGAGCCGTATGAAGCTGAGGTCTCACGTACGGTTTTGAAATAGCGATGGGAACAGTGATGTTATTATCGACTATGATTATCTAACAGTTCAAGTACAGTTGATATAGTTGAAGCACAGTCAAAATATGGTTTTTGGGGGTGGAATCTGTGGCGTCAGCCTATAGGATTTATTGTTTTTCTAATTTCTTCTCTAGCCGAATGTGAGAGATTGCCCTTTGATTTACCAGAAGCAGAGGAGGAATTAGTAGCAGGTTATCAAACCGAGTATTCGGGTATCAAATACGGTTTATTTTATCTTGCTTCTTACCTAAATTTATTAGTTTCTTCATTATTTGTAACAGTTCTTTACTTAGGTGGGTGGAATTTACCTATTCCGTATATATCCATTTCTGAGCTTTTCGGAATAAAAAAAATCGCCAGCATTTTTGGAATGACAGTGGGTATCCTTATTACATTAACTAAAGCTTATTTGTTTCTCTTCATTTCTATCACAACAAGATGGACTTTACCTAGAATGAGAATGGACCAGTTATTAAATCTTGGATGGAAATTTCTTTTACCTATTTCTCTAGGTAATCTGTTATTAACAACTTCTTCCCAACTTCTTTCATTATAAATAAGAGAATACGATAACACTATTTTAGATTCATAATCTCTATCAAACAAGAGAAAGAAACGTCAAATTTTTCATGTATATCTACAATATGTTCCCTATGGTAATTGGGTCCATCAATTATGGTCAACAAACAATACGAGCTGCAAGGTACATTGGTCAAAGTTTCATAATTACCTTATCCCACACAAATCGTTTACCTGTAACTATTCAATATCCTTATGAAAAATCGATCACATCAGAGCGTTTCCGGGGTAGAATCCACTTTGAATTTGATAAATGTATTGCTTGTGAAGTATGTGTTCGTGTATGCCCGATAGATCTACCCGTTGTTGATTGGACATTTGAAAGAGATATTAAAAAGAAACAATTACTTAATTATAGTATAGATTTCGGGGTTTGTATATTTTGTGGTAACTGTGTCGAGTATTGTCCAACAAATTGTTTATCAATGACTGAAGAATATGAACTTTCTACTTATGATCGTCACGAATTGAATTATAATCAAATTGCTTTGGGTCGATTACCAATCTCAATAATTGGAGATTATACAATTCAAACAGTTATGAATTCGACTCAAATAAAAATAGACAAAGATAAACCCTTTGATTCAAGAACAATTACCGATTACTAAGATTTTGTTTTGATATAAAGGATCCAAGCTTTTTATTTTGGGTAGTCCGTAACTACAAATAAAAACTAATGATTGTTGAGAATCACTCTTTGATTTAAACTAAAAATATATTTTTAGTGATGATTTCTAAATAGCAAATTTCAACTACTTTTTTATTTTTTTTTTCTTTCGGATAAATATAAATAAAGTAAGGTTGGCCCGATAATTTTATCTATATCTACATTAATCCATATTCAAATTCAATTCAATTATAAATGTATCATATACAATACAATATTATATACAAGAAAACAAAAATAGGGTAACCCCTTTTCCTTTCCTGGACCATTTATTTAGTAAAGTTAAAGTAAGGTCATGAAATAGTTAAAGTTATTTATTTTGTATTTTATACATAATGGATTTACCTGGACCAATACATGATATTCTTGTTGTATTTCTGGGGTCAATTCTTGTATTAGGGGGTCTGGGGGTAGTATTATTTACCAATCCAATTTATTCTGCCTTTTCATTGGGATTGGTTCTTGTTTGTATATCCTTATTCTATATTTCATCGAACTCCTATTTTGTAGCTGCCGCACAGCTCCTTATTTATGTGGGAGCCATAAATATCTTGATCATATTTGCTGTAATGTTCATGAATGGTTCAGAATATTACAATAATTCCTATTTTTGGACCATTGGAGATGGGATCACTTTGATGGTTTGTACAACTATTCTTTTTTCACTAATTACTACTATCCCAGATACGTCATGGTATGGAATTATTTGGACTGCAAGGTCAAACCAGATTATGGAACAGGACCTAATAAATAACGTTCAACAAATTGGGATTCATTTATCAACAGATTTTTATCTTCCATTTGAACTCATTTCAATAATTCTTTTAGTTTCCTTGATAGGTGCAATTACTATGGCTCGACAATAAGCAATAAAAATACTTAACTTATAATGATTCCCAATTCTTAGAATTCTAACTAAATTATAAATAAATAAATATCAATTTTTAGTTGAATCTATCTACCGTCAATATCTTCTTTTGTTGTGTAATTGTTCTATTCTAATCAATTGAATCGGTTGAATTGTTGTTCATATTGAAATGAATCGAGATTGATAAGGAGTTAGTCAATGATGTTTGAGCATGTCCTTTTTTTGAGTGTTTATTTATTTTCTATCGGTATCTATGGATTGATCACAAGTCGAAACATGGTTAGAGCGCTTATGTGTCTTGAGCTTATACTAAATTCGGTTAATATCAATCTTGTAACATTTTCTGATATATTTGATAGTCGCCAATTAAAAGGAGACATTTTCTCAATCTTTGTTATAGCCATTGCAGCTGCTGAAGCAGCTATTGGACTTGCTATTGTTTCGTCGATCCATCGTAACAGAAAATCAACTCGTATTAATCAATCGAATTTGTTGAATAATTAGTGATAATCATCATAGATAATTTAAATAAAGACACATAAAAATATTTAATAGAATTGAAATACTATTTTTTATTGAATTTCATTTTTATATTTATATTGAAATAATGATGACCGATTTGTTGGCCAATTAATTTTAATTCGCATGTGCAACTCGTATCATCATAATTGTTGAAACGAAAATCAAAGTGTCTTGACCTTTTCTCATAAACAGATTGATTTAAGAAATATATTGATTGTTTTTAATAAACCACTGTTTCGTCTGGTGTCTACAATATTACAATATATAATATATGATTCATTTACTACTAATTTGATTTGACCAGATCGAAAATCTTTTATGTTCAAAACTGTACTTTATAGATCCAATGTCACATTCAGTAAAAATTTATGATACATGTATAGGGTGTACTCAATGTGTACGAGCTTGCCCCACAGATGTATTGGAAATGATACCTTGGGACGGATGTAAAGCCAAGCAAATAGCTTCCGCGCCAAGAACCGAGGACTGTGTAGGTTGTAAGAGATGTGAATCTGCCTGCCCAACAGATTTTTTGAGTGTCCGTGTTTATTTAGGGCCTGAAACAACTCGCAGCATGGCTCTATCTTATTGATACGTTACAAAAAACTCCACTTGAATCGTTTGTGATTCCTCTTTACCGACAAAAGCCCGTGCTCGACAAAATATATTATTTTGAGGACGGGCTTTTCTGGGCAAAATGTATCTAGTCTTTATCACGAGTTATTTTCCTTGGTTAACAATACTTGTTGTTTTACCGATATTCGCGGGTTCCTCAATTTTCTTTTTCCCTCATAGAGGGAATAAGATGTTTAGGTGGTATACTATATGTATATGCTTATTAGAACTCCTTCTAACGACTTATGCATTCTGTTATCATTTCCAATTGGATGATCCATTAATGCAATTGAAGGAAGATTCTAAATGGATAGATGTTTTTGATTTCCACTGGAGACTAGGAATCGATGGACTTTCCATAGGACCCATTTTACTGACAGGATTTATCACTACTTTAGCAACTTTAGCAGCTTGGCCAATTACTCGAAATTCGCGGTTGTTCTATTTCCTGATGCTAGCAATGTACAGCGGTCAAATAGGATTATTTTCCTCTCGAGACTTTTTACTTTTTTTCATCATGTGGGAGTTAGAATTAATTCCTGTTTACTTACTTTTATCCATGTGGGGGGGAAAGAAACGTCTCTACTCGGCTACAAAGTTTATTTTGTACACTGCAGGGGGTTCCATTTTTTTCTTAATAGGAGTTCTAGGTATGGGTTTATATGGTTCCAATGAACCAACATTAGATTTTGAAAGATTAATTAATCAATCATATCCTGTGGCATTGGAAATAATATTCTATTTTGGCTTCCTTATTGCTTATGCTGTCAAATTGCCGATTATACCCCTACATACATGGTTACCTGATACCCATGGAGAAGCACATTACAGTACATGTATGCTTTTAGCTGGAATCCTATTAAAAATGGGCGCATATGGATTGATTCGGATCAATATGGAATTACTACCCCACGCTCATTCTATATTTTCTCCTTGGTTGGTGATAATAGGAACAATGCAAATAATCTATGCAGCTTCAACTTCTCTTGGTCAACGTAATTTAAAAAAGAGAATAGCCTATTCCTCTGTATCTCACATGGGTTTCACAATTATAGGAATTGGTTCTATAACCGACATGGGACTCAATGGAGCTATTTTACAAATGCTCTCTCATGGATTTATTGGTGCTGCACTTTTTTTCTTGGCGGGAACGAGTTGTGATAGAACACGCCTTGTTTATCTCGAAGAAATGGGAGGGATATCTATCCCAATGCCAAAAACATTTACCATGTTCAGTAGCTTCTCAATGGCTTCTCTTGCATTGCCAGGAATGAGTGGTTTTGTTGCGGAATTTGTAGTATTTTTTGGACTAATTACTAGTACAAAATATCTTTTAATGTCAAAAATGCTAATTACTTTTGTAATGGCAATTGGAATGATATTAACTCCTATTTATTTATTATCTATGTTACGTCAGATGTTTTATGGATACAAGTTATTTAATATTCCAAACTCTAATTTTTGGGATTCTGGACTACGAGAACTATTTCTTTCAATCTGTATCTTTCTACCCGTAATAAGTATTGGTATTTATCCCGATTTTGTTCTCTCGTTATCAGTTGACAAGGTACACGCTATCTTATCCAATTATTATCATAGATAGTGTTTCATTAATGAAACGGAAGGAAAGTCTTATAATTCTTTGAATTTAATATTTTGAAAATCGTTTGCTGTACTGTATAATGAAAAAAGAAATAAAATGAATAAGAATTGTAATTAGATACATCTCGAGTTTTTGAGAACCGTTTGAATCAAGGAATCATTCAAATTTAAATGGTTCTCAAAAACTCATAAAAACAAACTTTCGTTATATATGGGATGATGTTTTTATCTTATGTATTCTTCATGTAGTTTATTCAATTAGATGTTTATGTGAATGAACCATAACTATGTAGACCTATTCCTAATAGATTGATCCCAAAATAACATATCCAAATTATAATAAATCCTATAGAAGCTACAAGTGCCGAATTCGTACCTTTCCAATTTATATTTGTTCTAGTATGTAAATAAATCGCGAATATGGTCCAAGTAATAAATGCCCAAGTTTCCTTGGGGTCCCAATTCCAATAGGACCCCCATGCCTCATTAGCCCATACTGCTCCACAAAGAATACCTATGGTTAAAAAGGTAAACCCTAGACTAATGACACGATAACTCCAATAATCCAAACGCTCAGTTAATTGATATTTGTAATAATTTCGAAATGAAGGAAAAGAAGTGTTTTTAAAAACACTTCTTTTTTCATTCAAATATTCAATCTCACCAAAGAAAAATGACTTAATTAATAAATTATTGCTTTTACAAAAAATTTTGATGTTTTTTCGAAATGTAATGACTAGAAGAGCGACTGATAATAATGATCCGCATAAAAGAGCTGCATAGCTCAATAACATCATACTTACGTGCATCATTAACCACTGAGATTGTAGAGCAGGTACTAATATTGTGGATTGATGCATTTCAGTTGAAAGACCCGACATGGCAAAGCCTTGAGTAAAAATGGTACTTGGTGCAATTATTGTGCTTAAATCGTTTTTAAGGTTACGTATCTTGGGAATCATATGAATAATGAAGAAACTACACGAAAGGAAGATTAATGACTCGTATAAATTACTTAATGGAAAATGTCCCGAAGAAATCCAACGAGAAACTAATAATCCTGTTATAGAGAAAAAGGTAGCTATCATCCCTTTTTCTGATGAATCACGTAATCCTACAATTTTGTGGACTAATAAGGTCATCAAATGAATCATAATCACAATTGAAATGATCGAAAAAGAGATATGAGTTAATATATGTTCTAAAGTCGCAAATATCATAAAAGGGGTCCCATTACAGAATTGGAAATCGCGAATTGAATACATTTTAGGATCTATTGTATCTCTTTTAGAAGATGCCGCCACTCGGACTCGAACCGAGATGCTTTAGCACTGCTTCCTAAGAGCAGCGTGTCTACCGATTTCACCACGGCGGCTTACTTGAAATAATAATAGTCAATTCATGTTGAATCGTCGAGATTCAAGGATTCAATATAGTTTAGGAAACATTAATTAGAATCAATGAATAAAGACTGGTTTGTGGTTTAAATATTTGAATCCTCAATAAAATACCTACCTAGGTAGTATCGTCGTGGGTTTTTTAACAATCAACTTTCATGTACTAGAAACTAAGTTTTCCCCAAACAGTTGGAACTCCATAGTTTTTTCTCGGTTGAGGTATAAAACTAAGAATTGTCTTTTTTTCTCTATTTTTTTATGATTTGTTTTTCATTTATCCGATTTCATGTATTCAAATGAAAAAGATTTATTTGATTTTTTTCAATGAAAAAAATCAAATAACTAGGATTTCATATCTATCACAATTTCATCATTAAATACAAATAATTTGTTATTTTTCTAATGATTTCGATACCTTAGTATATTAAAATTAAAGTATTAATATTCTTTATTGCGCATATAATTTATAATTTAGAATACCATTTACAAAACCAATTAAGTTTTGGGATAGGCATATAACAAAAGAGTTTCAATCTCTATCACAATTGTACTTTTCACAATAGAAAAGTACAATTGCGATAGGGAAAAAAATAATACTTAGAACCCAATATACAAAAAACTCTTATTCTATATATCACAGCAGTGAGTTCTAAGTAATATTGAGAAATTCAATACAGAAAAATACATTAGTTAACATTCATCTTACAAAATTTGAGGTTCTTTAGGCTATATCAATTGAGATTATTCTAAGACTTTATTATTTGTTTGTCGCACAAAAAAACTTTTTGAATGCCCGGTGGAAATCGATTTCGCTAAAGAAAAAGTTTTTACTGCAACTAAATATCCTTTTTTCTTCCAAATATTTCTACGAATACGTTTTTTTGACATAGAAGTACGTTTTTTTGGAACTGCCATTCAAAAAAGGGGGGTTCCTCCTTTTATAGTTGTATGTGAAAGACATGTATTCTTCAAAATAGATCGTTCTTTTTAGTTATTATCTATACTTATTTCGTGTATGTGGATAATTTTTTTTAATATATTCCTTTTAATATACATTGTTTTTTTACTTTAACATATAAATATATATAATACAAATATATTTATATATACATGTATATGTGATATATATATCACATATACGTATGCGCGCACATCACACATCACATATATAAATGAAATGAGGGAAAAAAAATCAGAATAATTAAGAATCCCAATATTTGACTTTTTTTTCAGATATTTTTTTTGTTGATTTCTTTTATTATTTATCCTTTCTAAAAGGATAAATAATAAAAGAATTGGTGAATCGAGAACAATTTGTAATTATAAGAAAAAAGAGGTTCTTTTCTTATGGAACATACATATCAATATGCGTGGATAATACCTTTTCTTCCACTTCCAGTTACTATGTCAATAGGATTTGGACTTCTACTTATTCCGACAGCAACAAAAAATATTCGTCGCATGTGGGCTTTTCCTAGTGTTTTACTCTTAAGTATAGCTATGGTGTTTTCAGCCAATCTGTCTATTCAACAAATAAATGGAAGTTTTATCTATCAATATCTATGGTCTTGGACCATCAATAATGATTTTTCCTTAGAGTTTGGATACTTGATCGATCCACTTACTTCTATTATGTCAATACTAATTACTACTGTTGGAATCATGGTTCTTATTTATAGTGACAAGTATATGTATCACGATCAAGGATATTTGAGATTTTTTGCTTATATGAGTTTTTTTAATACTTCTATGCTGGGATTAGTTACTAGTTCAAATTTGATACAAATTTATATTTTTTGGGAACTTGTGGGAATGTGTTCTTATTTATTAATAGGTTTTTGGTTCACACGACCAATTGCAGCAAGTGCTTGTCAAAAAGCTTTTGTAACTAATCGTGTAGGGGATTTTGGTTTATTGTTAGGAATCTTAGGTTTTTATTGGATAACAGGTAGTTTAGAATTTCGGTATTTGTTTGAAATAACTAATAACTTAATCCAGAATAATGGGGTCAATTCTTTATTTGCTACCTTGTGTGCTTCTTTATTATTCGTCGGTGCAGTTGCTAAATCCGCACAATTCCCCCTTCACGTATGGTTACCTGATGCTATGGAAGGACCCACTCCTATTTCGGCTCTTATACACGCTGCTACTATGGTAGCAGCAGGAATTTTTCTTGTAGCTCGGCTTCTTCCTCTTTTCATAGTCATACCTTATATAATGAATTTCATTTCTTTAATAGGTGTAATAACACTATTATTAGGGGCTACTTTGGCCCTTGCTCAAAGAGACATTAAAAAAAGCTTAGCCTATTCTACAATGTCTCAATTGGGTTATATTATGTTAGCTCTAGGTATAGGTTCTTATCGAGCTGCTTTATTCCATTTGATCACTCATGCCTATTCAAAAGCTTTATTGTTTTTGGGATCCGGATCTATTATTCATTCAATGGAACCTATTGTTGGATATTCACCAGATAAAAGTCAGAATATGGTTCTTATGGGTGGTTTAACAAGATATGTTCCAATTACAAGAACTACTTTTTTATTGGGTACACTTTCTCTTTGTGGTATTCCACCTCTTGCTTGTTTTTGGTCCAAAGATGACATTCTTAATGATAGTTGGTTGTATTCACCAATTTTCGCAGTAATAGCTTATTTCACAGCAGGATTAACCGCATTTTATATGTTTCGGGTATATTTACTTACCTTTGATGGGTATTTCCGCGTTCATTTTAAAAATTACAGTAACACGAAAAATGGTTCGTTCTATTCCATATCTCTATGGGGAAAAGGAACTCCAAGAGGAGTCAATCCAAATTTACTTTTATCAACAATGAATAAAAAGGTTTCTTTTTTTGCAAAAGAAAGATCGAAAATTGATAATAATGTAAGAAATAGGATACGATACTTTAGTACTTACTTTGGAAATAAATACACTTCCATGTATCCTCACGAATCGGACAATACTATGCTATTTCCTCTTCTTGTATTAGTACTATTTACTTTGTTGGTTGGATCAATAGGAATTTCTTTTGATCAAGGAGTAATAGATTTTGATATATTATCGAAATGGTTAACCCCATCAACAAATCTTTTACATTCAGGTTCTAATTATTCTGTAAATTTGAATGAATTTTTTACAAATGCAATTTTTTCGGTAAGTATAGCAATTTTCGGACTATTCATAGCATATATTTTATATGGATCCGCTTATTCATTTTTCCAGAATTTGGATTTAATCAATTCATTTGTAAAAAGGGGTCCTAAAAGAATTCTTGTGGACCGAATAAAAAATGTGATATACAATTGGTCATATAATCGTGGTTACATAGATATTTTTTATACTAGAGTTTTTACCGTGGGGATAAGAGGATTAACCAAACTAACTCAGTTTTTTGATAGACGTATAATTGATGGAATTACAAATGGTGTTGGTGTTGCAAGTTTTTTTATAGGGGAAGGGATTAAATATATGGGAGGTGGACGAATCTCGTCTTATCTATTCTTGTATTTATCTTATGTATCAATATTTTTATTTATTTTTTTATTTATAATAAAATAA